TCTCAAGGAGTCTAAAATAACAAGATCCACTTTTTTCATCGGGTCGGGGTAGAAACCAAAGATCTTGAGCGACCGATCCGGCAGAACAACTCAAAAGATAAAGAAGTATCGTTAATTTCTTCATGCTCGTTCCAAGTTCGAAGTACCATTTGTACAAATAAGAATCCTCTTCACATAATTGCTTATGCATATAGATAGATATAGGATCTACGAGCCAATTACTTATAAGTAAATTTTGTGCTACAGCCCTTCCTATCTGATAGGAAAGGAGCCCATGATCCTGAATCGATCTTACATGGGCTCGCAAATCCCAAGTTTGTCTATGAAGAGCGAATCTAAGTGTATTAGTGTCTAGAATTGATTTCTTCTGTGTAATACTAATTGATAGGGCCTCATGGGTAAATGCTCCAAGCTCTCTTGCATTGTAACCCATGGAACCGAATCCGTTAGTATGGAATATTTTCCTTTCCAAGTGAAATCCCCTAGTATATGAAAGCTTTAATACGTGCTTTCGTTGTTGTGGAATAAGAAGCCTTCGTATCTTAATGCACGTATTAAATTTATTCGGAGCTAGTAGAGAGGGATCCACTTGTTGGGGAATATGAGTCGAAGCAATAACAATAATATTTCTAGTGGAACATCTTTCAGAGAGAAATAGACCGAAGGATAAGTACTTAAACTCATTCATAGTCAGATCATGAATGTTTGGAATCCATATTATGCAAGGAGACATTGCTTTTGCTACTGATAATTGAAAGGTGATATCAAATGGGTCTAGTGCTTCACACATCAGATCCTTAGTTATCAGTTCCAGCTCCGTATCAACAAGGTCACAATCAATATCGTAACTATCAGAAATCTCGTCAATATAATCAATATCGTCACTACCACCAATAGCGTAATTATCCTCAATATCCTCATCAAAATGAGACTGTTGATACAGGAACTCGTTCATAAATACCGTAATGAAAGGAAGATAGGAGTTTTTCGCTAGGTATTTGACCAAATAGGATCGTCCAGTTCCTAGAGCACCTATCACTAAAATCCCCCTAGAGGGGGATAAGGCTAAACGGAGCGAAAAGGGTTTTACATGAGATGGGAAATGCAAAGTATTAGTCCCACACGAAGTTTGTAAATAAGTGATTGTCTGATAATGAGCAAGGAATACCCGTCTTTCTGCTAAACAGGATGTATTGAACTCATAATTCAATAGATACTTTTTATGAATGTCAACTAAGTATCGTAAGTAATTTGCTCCCGGTTGTTCAATCATTTGATAATCAGAGTCATTTTTTGAGAAATTATCACTATGAGTCAGACTCAATAGAATTTGATCAATCCTTTTTTCTGTCGTTAAGGTGGATATCTGAACCACGAATTCTCTTTCTGTATTATCAATCCAATCACCTTGTGCGGCCCAGGATTCTACTTTATTATAAATCCAATACTCAGCCATGTTTTTTCTTTTTCTTATCAATGAATAGATCTCTTTACTTGTATGACTTAGATTACTCGTATTTCTCGAAAAAGTGATTCTATTGATGGGATTTGGTATGAGATCGATGATAGTGATGAGATTGAGATTCCAATATTTCTTCTTATAACGTCTTGATTTGACCCCATAAGTGGGACCAGGCATCCACATTGCTTTTAGAGAATTTACTAATTGTTTCAGAGCAACTAGAAAGAGATTCTTTAACCAGAAAGAATTCGGTGCAGATGTAGGATACATATCCAGAAGTTTTTGCAACTCAATCGTAGACGATTCCATCATCAAAGATTTGACCCTTTCGAACTCTGTCTGTAACTCACTAGATGCCTGGGAAACAAAGATAAGATGTGTACTAACGAGATATCCAGCAACAAGAAGAAGGAAAAAGATTGAACAGAAGAACTCCCAAACATTGGGCGATCTCAGATGTGTCGATATCAATGGTGACTCATTATTTCGATGAATCATTGCTTGGGACCGAAGAAGATTATGTAAACACTTACTCGAAATCTCACTTATCAGATTAAATTGTGGAAGACACCATTTTCTCTGAAGAATTCGCCATGATATCCATTTTTCAAGCATAATCTCATTAAAAATGGATACAAAATTTTGACTACTACTTATTAGTATCGGCAATAGTTCTGCAAAAGTATCTAAAAATATAAAATTTATATATTTGTACCCTGTCGAAGTAAGGAACCACGGCATATATTTTTTGAATAGATTCCATTTTGAGATAATTGAAAAAGCACTATCTCGTTGAAAGGTTCTATACATCTGCCCTTTATCAACCCATTTTTTTAGACAAAGACTCCATTTTTTCCTCTTTTTGGAGGGTAAATATTTCTCAGAACATGGAGTTTGAATAAAACCCATGTTTGAATTGAGATACTGATGCAAGTTCTTCCCTTCTGAATCAGATAGATTCATATCTGAAAGAGGTTGACAATAAGTTCTTTTAAAATTGACTATTTGTTCCTCTGTTAGAGGTGTTCCAGAAATGTC